GTTATGTGTAGCTTAATATTAAAGCATAGCACTGAAAATGCTAAAATGGCAAAGCCCACCAACAAGCCTCAGTCTTGAGCCTCACATATCTATAAGCGCCCATTTCTACCAAACCCACTTTTAACCTTTAAATTTCAATCTGCCTTGAATCCCATACAATTGTCTGGGGCTAATATAAGCCCCAGACAATGTCTCAGTCTTGAGCCTCACATATCTATAAGCACCCATTTTAGATGGGGGCTCCATTCTGTCAAACCCACTTTTAACCTTCAAATTTCAATCTGCCTTGAATCCCATATAGTTGCGTGTAGCTTAATATTAAAGCATAGCACTGAAAAATGCTAAAAATGACAAAGCCTCAACAAAGGTCTTGGTCTTGAACCTCACATTATCTAAAACCATCTGTTTATACATGCAAGCCTCCCCACAACGGTGAAACAGCTATAAAACCCACAGCCGGTATCAGCCACCCGCCATGACACCAAGCCTTAGCCACACCCCCACGGGTAACACAGCAGTAACTAATATTAGGCCATAAGTGAAAACTTGACCAAGCTAGATGGTACATAGGGCCGGTTAATCTCGTGCCAGCGACCGCGGTTATACGAAAGACCCAAGATAATATCAACGGCGTAAAAATGACTAAAACATCAGTTTAAGCCTTAGGAAAGAAGCCTCAGACTGGGCCGTAAAAAGCCATAAGTTCCCCTAATTTCCCCCCCCTAACGCCCCCACAGCTTCGACTCATGAAAACTAAGATACAAACTAGGATTAGATACCCTACTATGCCTAGCCGTAACACGCAATTAAACCACCAATTGCCCGCCAAACAACTACGAGTTATACTTAAAACTTAAAAGACTTGACGGTACTTCACCACACCCTAGAGGAGCCTGTCCAATAACCGACGACCCACGATTAACCCAACCCCCCCTTGCCCACAGTCTATATACCGCCGTCGCCAGCCTACCTTGTAAAAGAAATAAAGTAGGCCAAATAGCACTCACACTAAAACGACAGGTCGAGGTGTAACTTATGAGGGGGACCAAGATGGGCTACACTCTCGCACCCGAGAATACGGAAAACACTCTGAAATTAGTCTTTAAAGGTGGATTTAGCAGTAAGATAGGGATAAAACACCTAACTGAACATAACGCAATGAAGTGCGTACACACCGCCCGTCATCCCTGCCACCACAACACAAACCTTAATAAACAACCAAAATACATCAAGCAGGGCAAGTCGTAACATGGTAAGTGTACTGGAAAGTGCACTTAGAAACAAAAAGTAGCTTACACAAAGCACTCGACCTACACTCGAACGACATTACATTAATCTTTTTGAGCCGACTAAACAACTAACCACAAATATACTATGCCAAACAAACAAACCATTTGACATACTAAGTAGTTGCGATCGAACAGTTAAAAGTCACAACAAAGTACCGTAAGGGAACCACCATTAAGCAATAAACAGCAAAGACTAACCCTTGTACCTTTTGCATCATGGTTTAGCAAGTAATGCAAGACAAGAAGAATCACAGTCTTCCCCCCCGAAACCGAATGAGCTATTTTCAAGCAGTCTAACGGACGCACCCTTCTGTGTAGCAAAACAGTGGAAAGACTTAAAAATAGAGGTGAAACGCCTATCGAATTCGGAGATAGCTGGCTACCCCAAACAGAATCTAAGTTCTACTTTAGAATAGCCCATTAACCAATTAATATCTAAAGATAGTCAATAGAGGTACAGCTCTACTGACCCAGGACACAACCTGAATTTGTAAGGAAACCATCCGCCTTTAACCCGTAGGCCCTCAAGCAGCCACCCAAAAAAATATCGTCAAAGAATTAACCTAAATAATCCCAACACTAGATAAAACTTCAAATTAACTAAAGGTAAATCTACAAAAGTAGATACTATTATGCTAAAACTAATAATAAGACACCCTCTCTCCACGCACCCCTCCACTAGAAACAGAAAAACTACTAGTAATTAACAGACCACAAAAGGCAAACAATCAACCCATGTACACCTTTAAACCCACTGTAACACCAACACAGGGGCGTAAAAAAGAAAGATTGACTGTTATAAAAGGAACTCGGCAACCCCGGGCTTCAACTGTTTAACAAAAACATAACCTTTAGCCAACCAAGTATTAAAGGCGACGCCTGCCCAGTGAAAAATTAAACGGCCGCGGTATCCTAACCGTGCAAAGGTAGCATAATCATTTGTCTATTAATTGTAGACCTGTATGAAAGGCAAAATGAGAGCCCAACTGTCTCTTATAACAAATCAATTAAACTGATCTCCTAGTACAAAAGCTAGAATACCTACATAAGACCAGAAGACCCTGTGAAGCTTTAACTAATCTATTAAACCCCATAATAGCTACTTTAGGTTGGGGCGACCTTGGAATAAAAAAGAACTTCCAATCTATGACTTCCTCATAAATTAGGCAAACAAGCCAACACTAGACCCAGTATAGCTGACAATTGAAACAAGTTACTCCAGGGATAACAGCGCTATCTTCTTTAAGAGCCCATATCAAAAAGAAGGTTTACGACCTCGATGTTGGATCAGGACACCCCAGTAATGCAACCGTTACTAAAGGTTCGTTTGTTCAACGATTAATAGTCCTACGTGATCTGAGTTCAGACCGGAGCAATCCAGGTCAGTTTCTATCTATGTAAAGCTTCACCCAGTACGAAAGGACCGGCACAGCAAAGCCAATGCCACACGCACGCTTTAACCACAAATATACCACCTATAAAAATAACTATCATCACTCAACCTAGATAAGGTTAATTAAGGACCACCACACCTTAATAATCCCAATCCTACTCAACATCATGAACCCCTTACTTTACATCCTACCCATCCTTATCGCAGTCGCATTCCTCACCCTACTAGAACGAAAACTTCTAGGGTATATACAACTACGAAAAGGCCCCAACCTAGTAGGCCCACTAGGCCTACTACAACCTATCGCAGACGGCCTCAAACTTATTACAAAAGAAACAACAAAACCAACCCTCTCATCCCCCATCCTATTTACACTCTCCCCCATCCTAGCCCTATCTCTAGCCCTAATCTCGTGAGCACCAATCCCAATACCCTATGCACTGACCAATATAAATCTCGGCCTACTATTCATCATAGCCATATCAGGTATATTCACATACACCATCCTATGGTCAGGATGATCCTCCAACTCAAAATACCCCCTCATAGGGGCAATACGGGCTGTAGCCCAAATAATCTCCTATGAGGTAACCCTAGGACTGATTATCATCTCCATAACCATAATCTCAGGAAGCTACTCCCTATCCTCCTTCACAGAAGTACAAGAACACCTTTGACTCCTATTTGCATCCTGACCTTTAGCTATAATATGGTTTACCTCCACCCTGGCGGAAACCAACCGACCTCCCTTCGACTTAACAGAAGGCGAATCAGAGCTAGTATCTGGATTCAATCTAGAATTCTCAGCCGGACCCTTCGCCCTCCTATTCCTAGCTGAATACACCAACATCCTACTAATAAACACCCTTTCAGCTATAATGTTTCTAAATCCTGGCCCGTCCAACCCAGAACTATTCACAATAAACCTAATAGCAAAAACAATGGCTATAACTACCCTCTTTCTATGAATCCGCGCCTCATACCCACGATTCCGCTACGACCAACTCATACACCTACTATGAAAACAATACCTACCCCTTGCCCTAGCCATATGCCTTCTTAATCTCTTAACAACAACCTCACTCTGCGGGACCCCCCCGCAATGGAAGCGTGCCTGAGAATTTAAGGACTACCTTGATAGAGTAGCCACGGGAACTATTAACCCCACTTCCCACATCAAAGAGGGGTCACACCATCCCTGGCCCCCAAAGCCAGCATTTTACTAATTAAACTACTCTCTGATAAACCACAAAAAAAATACTCTCCTAGGACCCCCCCCCCCCCCCCCCAAGCTTTTGGGTCCCGAAATCGGCTATTATATGTACTCTTTACATATAATAGTCCTCATATCGCTATGTATAATAATACATTAATCGTTTTGCCCCATGGCTAATAAACGGGAATTATACTTTAATTAATAATATACAAAACTGGTTCATTCACATATTTTCCTCACCTCATTTTCTGGTCGTTCCATTTAAAAAGGTTGCTCATTATTAGTAATCATGGCTATCCACTTCAAATCGGGGTCCCGTGATTTAACCCTTCCCGTGAAATCCTCTATCCTTTCACCTCAGGCATACAGTCCCGCTTTTCACGTCCATATATTGTAACTCCTCCCGTTTATGTCCTTTCCAAGGCCGCTGGTTACACCTTCAAGGGCATCTCAATGGTCCGGAACCACCCCGCCTTACTTGCTCTTTCCAAGGCCTATGGTCGCACCCTTTATACTGGTACATTTGGTCTCATGTTCTTATCACGTATGCCTGTTCCACCCCTGGTTGGGTTTTTATAGGTACCTTTCACCTGACACCCATATATGCCCGTTACCGTCACCCCTCTCCGGGGTAGACCATTAGTCCAGGTGGAGCTATATTCTTGGCCTAGCACTTTCTCCTATATGGATACATCTCTTAATGCTTGTTATACATATTCTTACATAATCCGAAAATTCCCATTGTTTTTTATTATAAAAAACCCGCTGTTAGCGCATTTTTTTACCCGTTTTTTTTAATTTTTACCAAAATCAATCCGACTTTCCTATACTAAAATTTCAAACCCGAAATTTAATAATAAATTATTTTACCTGTGAGCGTTTTTTTTAAAAATCACGAAAAAAATAAAACATTATAAAAAATGCTCACCCAATTTTAGCCTGCGGAAAATTGCTTTCTTATCCGAGGGAGACGAGCTCGTCGAGGAGATCGCCCGAATTAGCCTGACCTGTTTTTAACCTTAATAATTCAATCTGCCTTGAATTTCATACATTAGGGTAGCAAAGCACGGCCATGCAAAAGGCTTAAAACCTCAACACAGATGTTCAAATCATCTCCCTAATACTAGAAAACCAAGATTCGAACTTGGACCTAGAAGCCCAAAACTTCTAATACTACCCTATAATATCTTCTAAGTAAAGTCAGCTAAATAAAGCTATCGGGCCCATACCCCGAAAATGCCCCCAGGCCTCTACTAATTAACCCCACATCACTAATAACCATCACAATTAGCATCATCTTAAGCACTACCCTTATCACTACAACAACCCACTGATTAATAGCCTGAGTCTGCCTAGAAATCAACACATTATCCATAGTACCAATTATCTCAAAGCCCCACCACCCCCGAGCAACAGAAGCAACAACAAAGTACTTTCTAACTCAGACCCTTGCCTCCATAACACTCCTATTTGCAGCAACCATAAATGCACTAAATACCTCAAACTGAGAAATTAGCCTCACGACAGAAGCCACAACCATAAAAATTATTACACTAGCCCTAATAATAAAAATAGCTGCAGCCCCATTTCACTTCTGACTCCCAGAAGTAACACAAGGGGCTACAACACTAACAGCCCTAACCATCCTAACTTGACAGAAAATTGGCCCCCTCGCCCTCCTCCTCACTAACCACAATAACACCAACCTAATGATCCTAAACACATCAGCAATTTTATCCATCCTGACAGGCGGACTCGGAGGACTAAATCAAACCCAGCTCCGAAAACTTATAGCCTTCTCCTCCATCGCCCACACAGGCTGAATTCTCGCAACAATCTCTATAGCACCAGATATCTCCACTCTGACCTTCTTAATTTATGCAATAACCACCACCCCAATCCTCCTAATAATAAACACAACCTCAACCACAACCATCAAAGACATAGGAACAATGTGAACCGCCTCCACTCACTTAACATTAATTATATTAGTAATATTCCTCTCCCTAGCCGGCCTCCCCCCTCTCACAGGGTTCATACCAAAATGACTAATCCTTAACAAAATAGTTTCCTTTAATCTAACCACAGAAGCCACCCTCATGACTATATTCTCCCTACCAAGCCTATACTTATACATCCGACTTACCTATATCCTCACCATAACCCTCCCCCCCCACACATCCACAACACAAATAAAATGACGGACAAAACACAAAAAACTCCCACTACTTCCAATCACCCTAGCCAGCATAATAGCACTACTACTACCCCTATCACCAAACCTATAGAAACTTAAGTTATACCCAAACTAGGAGCCTTCAAAGCCCCAAAAAAAGCTCACACTTTAGTCTCTGTAGAACTTGCAGCATCCCACATCTCCTGACTGCAACACAGGTATTTTAACTAAACTAAAGCTCTCTAGATCAGCGGGCCTCGATCCCACAATAAGGCTAGTTAACAACTAGCTGTCCAAACCAAACGGACTTTAATCTACCTTCTCCGTTTTTGGGCGGGGGGAAAAAACGGAGAAGCCCCGGGCCGAGGGCCGACTTCAGATTTGCAGTCTGACATGGTGACACCTCGGGGCCTGGCAGCAAGGATTACCTATATGTAAATTTACAGTTTACCGCTTTTATCAGCCATACTACCTGTGTACATTACCCGTTGACTGTTTTCAACCAACCACAAAGATATTGGAACCCTATACCTCATATTTGGCGCATGATCTGGACTAGTCGGGGCCGGACTTAGCATACTAATACGTATAGAACTAACTCAGCCCGGATCCCTATTTGGCAGCGATCAGATCTTTAATGTCTTAGTAACCGCCCACGCATTCATCATAATCTTTTTCATGGTAATACCTATCATAATTGGCGGATTCGGAAACTGACTAATCCCTCTAATAATCGGAACCCCCGACATGGCCTTCCCCCGAATGAACAACATGAGCTTCTGGCTCCTCCCCCCCGCACTACTCCTACTCCTATCCTCCTCCTATGTAGAAGCCGGTGCAGGAACCGGCTGAACTGTTTACCCCCCCCTCTCAGGAAACTTAGTTCACTCCGGCCCATCCGTAGACTTAGCCATCTTCTCCCTCCACCTAGCAGGAGCATCCTCCATCCTCGGGGCAATTAACTTTATTACTACATGCATCAACATGAAACCAAAGTCAATACCTATATTTAATATCCCTCTCTTTGTCTGGTCAGTTATAATCACCGCAATCATACTACTTCTAGCACTACCAGTTCTTGCAGCAGCAATCACCATGCTCCTAACAGACCGAAATCTAAATACAACCTTCTTCGACCCCTGCGGAGGCGGAGACCCGGTCCTATTTCAACACCTATTTTGATTTTTCGGCCACCCGGAAGTCTACATCCTAATTCTCCCCGGCTTCGGCATTATCTCTAGCATTATCACCTTCTATACAGGAAAAAAGAATACATTTGGGTATACCAGCATGATCTGAGCAATAATATCTATCGCAGTCCTAGGCTTTGTCGTCTGGGCCCACCACATATTCACTGTCGGCCTAGACATCGACAGTCGTGCCTACTTCACAGCAGCTACAATAATCATCGCAGTCCCCACAGGAATTAAAGTCTTTGGCTGACTAGCCACCCTTACAGGAGGACACATTAAATGACAAGCCCCTATCTATTGGGCCCTGGGGTTCATCTTCCTTTTCACCGTGGGGGGAATAACCGGAATTATTCTAGCAAACTCATCCCTAGATATCGTACTTCACGACACCTATTACGTCGTAGCCCACTTTCACTACGTACTATCCATAGGGGCAGTATTTGCCATTATGGGGGGCCTCACCCACTGATTCCCCCTATTTACCGGCTATTCACTAAACCAAACCTTAACCAAAACCCAATTCTGAGTGATATTCCTAGGCGTAAATATAACATTCTTCCCACAACACTTCCTGGGCCTATCCGGCATGCCCCGACGATACTCAGACTTCCCAGACGCCTTCGCCCTATGAAACACCGTCTCATCAATCGGCTCAACGATCTCCCTAGTTGCAGTACTTATATCACTATTCATTGTATGAGAGGCACTAACATACAAGCGTACACCAATACTACAGCTAGGAAAAAAGACCCACATTGAGTGACTATACGGTACACCACCCCCACATCATACTCACACCGAACCTACCTTCATACCCAACAACACATATGCCCCTATCCGAGAATACATCACACACATACAGTGACCCTGACCCGAGAAGAGACAGACTTTAACTGCCACCTATTAATTTCAAGTTAATCGCACACTTATGCTTTCCTCCCGAGAGCCTAGTAAACACATTACATGACCCCGTCATAGTCAAATCACAGCACCTGTGGCTCTCAATGCCCTACGCCACCCAACTATCACTACAAGAAGCCCTAAGCCCAACAATAGAAGAAGTTGTATTCCTGCACGATCATGTCCTCCTCCTCACATGCCTAATAACACTAGTAGTCTCAATATTCACCATTACTGCAACCGCAACAGCTCTCACCCACAATGACCCATCAGAAGAAGTAGAACAACTAGAAGCCGCATGAACAACCGCCCCAATCATAATTCTCATTTTAACAGCCCTCCCATCAGTCCGATCCCTATACCTAATAGAAGAAGTATTTGACCCCCACCTCACAATTAAAACCACCGGCCACCAGTGGTACTGAAACTACGAATACTCAGACGAAGCTCACATCTCATACGACTCCTATATATTACAAACACAAAGCTTGCCCAAAGGCTCACCCCGTCTGCTCGAAGTCGACCACCGCATAGTAATACCTGCAGGCCTACAGACCCGCATCGTAGTAACCGCAGAAGACGTCCTTCACTCATGAGCAATCCCCTCCCTAGGAGTTAAAGTGGACGCCGTCCCGGGACGGCTAAACCAAATCCCACTAGCAACCTCCCGCACGGGGGTCTTCTTCGGACAATGCTCAGAAATCTGCGGGGCCAACCACAGCTTCATGCCCATCGCAGCAGAAGCTATTCCCCTATACCACTTCGAACAGTGATTAACCTCCGAACAATCACTAAGAAGCTTATATAGCATCAGCCTTTTAAGTTGAAGAAGAAAACCTTTTTCCTTGGTGGATGCCACAACTAGACATCGTACATATCCTTTCAGTGTACCTGTGAACCTGACTGACCCTGACTCTAACCACACTAAAAATTAAAACCTTCCTACTAACCACCAAAATAAAAGAACAGCCCCCTTCAACCCCCCCAACCAGCACACCCCCCACACCATGAACATAAACATATTTGAACAATTTATAAGCCCAGAAATCATCCTCACCCCAACAGCACCTCTATCAATCCTAATCCCCCTCCTCCTAATTCACCATAAGTCAGGCCTCCTGGGAAACCGCATGACAATCGCCACCATCCAGCTACTAAAAATATTTATACTAAACATAACAGGCCAGCTTACTCAAAAAGGACAAAAATGGTCCCCTCTATTAGCTGGCCTAATCCTCATGATTCTCCTATCTAATCTACTAGGCCTACTACCATACACCTTCACAGCAACCTCGCAACTCTCCATAAACATAGCCCTAGCCCTCCCACTATGATTAGCCACCATCGTCACCGGCCTAAAAGATAAGCTCTCCCTCACACTAGCCCACCTACTGCCAGAAGGCTCCCCAACCCCCCTAATCCCATTTATGGTCATAATCGAAACAGTCAGCCTACTAATACGACCCATCGCACTAGGAGTGCGACTCACAGCTAACATCACTGCTGGCCACCTCCTAATGACAATAGTTAGCTCCGCTACAATTAATCTCATTAACACCCATATCCCCATTAGTCTACTAACACTAACCCTGTTGTCCCTCCTCACACTCCTAGAGCTAGCAGTAGCCGGCATCCAAGCCTATGTCTTCGTCCTTCTAATCACCCTCTACCTACAAGAAAACTCATAATGACCCACCAGCTACATCAATACCATATAGTCGATCCTAGCCCATGACCCCTGACAGGAGCAGCAGGCTCCCTGCTATTAGCCTCAGGACTAGCCCTTTGATTCCACACAGCCACAACACTAGTACTAAAATTAGGGTTTCTAACCCTTGGTCTCACCCTTACCCAATGATGACGAGATGTGATCCGAGAAAGCACCTACCAAGGACATCACACTTTAGGGGTACAAAAAAACATACGATACGGAATAATTCTATTTATCACATCAGAAGTATTCTTCTTCCTCGGCTTCTTCTGAACCCTCTATCACGTCAGCCTCGTACCTACACCTGAGCTCGGCGCAGAGTGACCCCCAACAGGGATCACCCCTCTAAACCCAATAGATGTGCCATTACTCAACACCGCAGTTCTACTTTCATCAGGCGCAACCATCACATGATCCCACCACACCATGATAAAAGGAGACAAAAAAGAGGCCACTTACGCACTAACAATCACCATTGCCCTCGGAGTCTACTTCACAGCCCTTCAAGTATCAGAGTACATAGAAACACCATTCACCATCTCAGACAGCGTATACGGTTCACTATTCTTCGTGGCCACAGGATTCCATGGCCTCCATGTAATAATTGGAACCTCATTCCTACTAATTTGCTTAGTACGCCTCATACAATCCCACTTCACAACAACCCACCACTTCGGATACGAGGCCGCAATCTGATACTGACACTTCGTAGACATCGTCTGACTATTTCTATATATCTCCGTATACTGATGAGGCTCGTATTTCTTTAGTATACAAGTATAAATGCCTTCCAAGCATAAGGGCCCCCCCGGGAAGAAATAATCAGCCTAATACTTCTCATCATCTTAGCCACAACAACAGCAACCTTCCTATATATAATCAACGCCTTAATACCAGCAAACCCAGATATCAACAAACTCTCCCCTTACGAATGCGGGTTCGACCCATTAGGAAACGCACGCTCCCCCATCTCCATCCAATTTTTTCTAGTCGCCATTCTCTTTATCCTCTTTGACCTAGAAATCATCCTACTCTTACCCGTACCCTGAAGCACTAGCACAAACCCAACCACCACCACCACAACTATAACCTTCGCCCTCCTGATCATCCTCACATTAGGCCTAGTATACGAATGACTCCAAGGTGGACTAGAATGAACAGAGTGTCGGGGGAGTCTCAACCAGATATTTGATTTCGACCCAAAAGAACTTTAACCATAAGCCCCGATAATGGAACTAATCAAAACCATTCTAGCCATGACCTTCATAACCACCATTCTTAGCCTTTCTATACAACACAAACACCTCATGCTAGCACTTATATGTATCGAGACAATGATGCTTCTACTATTTATGCTATTAGTCATATACACCTCGACCTCCCTAGCCCTATCACAAACCCCCATACCAATTATCCTACTCACTATTTCTGTTTGTGGGGCAGCTGTGGGCCTTAGCCTAGTTGTTACAATCACACGAACCCACGGAAGCGACTTCCTAAAAAATTTAAACCTCCTATAATGCTCAAAGTCCTCATCATAACAGCAATACTAATCCCAACAATCTTAACTCTAAAACCCAAAATACTGTACCCAGTAACAACCTCTTATATATTTTTACTAACACTACTGAGCCTCCCCCTACTAGAACCCAAATCGAACACGCTCATAAGCCTAGATACTATCTCAGCACCCCTCCTAGCACTCTCCTATTGACTCCTCCCACTAATAACCATCGCCAGTCAACACGCAATAATCAAAGAGCCCATACAACGACAACGAACATTTCTAGCAACCCTTACACTCCTCCAACTATTTATCTCAATAACATTCATAGCCTCCAACCTGACTCTAATGTATATCATATTTGAAGCAACCCTCATCCCCACCCTAATCATTATCACACGCTGAGGGCAACAGACAGAACGACTGACCGCAGGGACATACTTTATGCTATACACACTAACAACCTCATTACCACTATTAGTAGCAGTTATCTTTATTAACAACTCAACAAACACCCCAACCCTCTTTATCCAACTGCTGACCCCCCCAAACCAATGAACAGGCCTCCTCCTATGACTAGCCTGCCTAACCGCATTCCTGGCAAAACTACCTATCTACGGACTACACCTCTGACTCCCCAAGGCCCACGTAGAAGCCCCTATTGCCGGCTCAATAGTCCTAGCAGCAATTCTACTAAAACTTGGGGGGTACGGCATTATCCGCATAATACAAATCATGCCTACAACAAAAACTGACATATTCCTCCCATTCATCGTATTAGCCCTCTGGGGGGCCACCCTAGCCAACCTAACATGTCTACAACAAACAGACCTAAAATCCCTAATTGCCTACTCCTCCATCAGCCACATGGGCCTAGTAGTAGCCACAATCATCATCCAAACACCATGAGGCCTCTCAGGGGCCATAGCCCTGATAATTGCTCACGGCTTTACCTCCTCAGCACTTTTCTGTTTAGCCAATACAACCTACGAACGCACACACACACGAATCTTAATCCTCACACGAGGATTTCACAACATCCTCCCCATAGCTACTACATGATGACTCCTAGCCAACCTCATAAACATCGCCATCCCCCCCACTATAAACTTTACCGGCGAACTTCTAATTACCTCCACCCTATTCAACTGATGCCCAACAACAATCATCATACTCGGATTATCAATATTAATCACCGCCTCTTACTCCCTACACATATTCCTATCAACACAAATAGGACCAACCCCCCCAAACAACCAAACAGAACCAACACACTCACGAGAACACCTATTAATGGTGCTTCACCTGACCCCACTAATAATAATCTCTCTAAAGCCAGAATTAATCATCAGAAGTGTGCGTAATTTAAAAAAAATACCAAGTTGTGACCTTGAAAATAGACCTCCCTCGCACACCGAGAGGGATCAAAGACCTGCTAACTCTTTAATCTGACAAATATGCCAGCCCTCTTTTCTACCAAAGGAGAACAGCCTATCCACTGGCCTTAGGCGCCAAAATTCTTGGTGCAAATCCAAGTGGTAGAACATGGACCTAATAACACCAACTATCACTCTAACAATCTTCCTCTCCCTTACCGCCTCTACAACCCAACCCCTTCCTAAAAATAAACCCAACAACACCAAACACGTCCTAATACTTATATTTATAATTAGTCTCCTCCCTCTCAACTCCCTAATAAACAGCAACAACGAACTAACAATAACACTTCACCCCCTAATTATAACCCAAACAGAAAACATTGATATCACCATTACACTCGACACTTTATCCCTCACCTTTATCCCAGTGGCACTGTTAATCACATGGTCCATCATTGAGTTCTCTATGTGATATATATCATCCGACCCACATATTAACAAATTTATTAAATACTTAACTGCCTTTCTTATCACAATAATAATTATCATTACAGCCAACAACATATACCAACTCTTCGTGGGCTGAGAAGGCGTAGGAGTTATATCCTTTCTACTAATCGGCTGATGGACGGCACGATCAAACGCCAACACAGCAGCCCTCCAGGCCATCATCTATAACCGAATCGGAGACGTCGGACTCATCTTAACCACTGCCTGACTAATTACTTTTTCCTCAATAAATATACAAGAACTACTAATTCAATACCAAACAACCAATCTCATCCCGACAATAGGCCTAATAGCAGCAGCCACCGGAAAATCTGCACAGTTCAGCCTCCACCCGTGACTCCCAGCGGCAATAGAAGGCCCCACACCTGTCTCAGCCCTCCTCCACTCTAGCACCATGGTCGTGGCTGGAGTATTCCTACTAATCCGACTCCACCCCATCCTTAATAACAGCTGTACCATAAAAACAACATGTTTAATCCTTGGAACAACAACAACCATGTTCGCTGCGGCTGCAGCAATCACACAACACGATATCAAAAAAATCATCGCACTATCAACTACAAGCCAATTAGGCCTAATAATAACAATGCTCGGATTAAACCAGCCCACCCTTGCCTTTCTTCACATAATCATACACTCCTTCTTCAAAGCACTTCTCTTCCTGTGCTCCGGCTCATTTATCCACACCCTAAACAATGAACAAGACCTTCGAATAATGGGCGGCCTATTAAAAACCACACCAATAACTGCATCATTCACCATCATTGCCAGCCTCTCACTAATAGGTATACCATTCCTCTCAGGCTTTTACTCAAAAGACACCATCATCGAAACCATAACCAATTCCCACGTTAACTTATGAGCCTTAACAACCACATTAATTGCAACAACCCTGTCCGCTGCCTACAGCATACAAATTCTTTTTCTAGCTCTGACTGGACCAACACATGCTACCACGAGCCCCCACCAAGAAACCAAAAACACCACCCTACCCCTAGCACGCCTCGCATCTACATCTATTATTATTGGCTTCCTCACCAAACTTTCCACCTTTCAAACCCCCCCCATAACAACTATACCAAAAACAGTAAAGCTCATAGCACTAGCCATGACAATCCTCGGAATCGTCCTATCAAAAGACCTCATGCAAACAACCCTACCACTCCCCCCTCAAAAACCACAAACAATCAGTCAGTTCTTTAACCAACTAGCATTCTTCAACATTCTCCACCGAACTGTACCAATAAACATACTGAAGTCAAGCCAACAAATTTCAACAGAACTTATAGACCTGTGAACCCTAGAAAACTACGGCCCCAAAGGCCTATCAAAAACACTTACACAGCTTATCCTTATATCAACACAACAAAAAAATATAATCAAAAACTACATAACCACATTCACCCTTACCTTACTCATCTCGTTACTCCTCCTCCCAACCTAAATGGGCGGTAACCGCCCAATCGCGTCCAACCCAAGATCACCAAAACAGAGAACAGAGCCACAATCAAACCCCAAGCACACACTATCAGCCCAACACCACCCCCACAATAAAAAACACCATAACCATTTACCTCCAAACACACTAAATCTTCCCACCCAAAATAGACTAACAAACCCTGCCCCCCTCCCCCTAAAACTAACCCTGTTACACCAACCAATACCCCAACACCAACCAACACAAGAAAATACCACAAACCCCCAACCCCAATACTAGCCTCCCCCTCCTTCTCCACACTCACACAATAACCAAAAACCACAACCAAGCCCCCTAAATATACAATATACATTACCAACGCCGCATAAGTACGACCCATCACAGCCATAGCAACACAACAAAAGAAAGAAATTACTATTAAAGAAATTACCCCTCGATAAGGCACAACAGTAAAACTTAAGACCACAGCACCAAAAAACACCAACACTAAAATAAAATAAAGCAAGTACTCTACTAAAAACATAAGTTCTTACTCTTTAGAGTCCTGCGGCCTGAAAAACCACCGTTGTACATCAACTACAAAAACATGCCCCACCAACACTTGCTCACCCTATTCAACCTACTCCCCGTAGGGTCAAATATCTCAACCTGATGAAATTTTGGATCAATACTACTCGCATGCCTAATAATCCAAATTATTACCGGATTCTTCCTAGCAATCCACTATACCGCCAACATTAACTTAGCCTTTTCCTCCATTATTCATCTCTCCCGAGACGTACCCTACGGCTGAATCATACAAAACACACACGCCATCAGCGCATCTCTATTTTTCATCTGCATCTACATCCACATCGCACGCGGACTATACTACGGTTCCTATCTGAACAAAGAAGTCTGACTCTCAGGAACAACCCTCCTGATTATTCTAATAGCCACTGCCTTCTTTGGCTATGTCCTACCATGAGGCCAAATATCCTTCTGAGCAGCAACAGTAATCACAAATCTCCTAACCGCCATCCCCTATCTAGGAACAACCCTAACCACATGACTCTGGGGCGGATTTGCAATCAATGACCCAACACTTACCCGCTTCTTTGCCCTACATTTTATCCTTCCCTTCACCATCATTTCCTTGTCCTCTATCCACATCTTACTATTACACAATGAAGGCTCCAGCAACCCACTAGGAACAAACTCAGATATTGATAAAATCCCCTTCCACCCATATCACTCCTATAAAGATACCTTCATGCTAACAGCCATAATTACCACACTCTTTATCGTTATCTCAATCTTCCCCAACATCTTTAACGACCCAGAAAACTTCTCAAAAGCTAACCCCTTAGTCACACCCCAACATATCAAACCAGAGTGATACTTCCTATTTGCCTACGGAATCCTCCGATCAATCCCAAATAAGCTCGGCGGAGCCTTAGCCCTCGTCCTATCCATTACCATTCTTTTCATAACCCCATTCACCCACACCTCTTATACCCGCTCCATAATGTTCCGACCTTTCATACAACTCATATTTTGAACCTTCATCACCACACTAATTATTATTACCTGGGCAGCCACTAAACCAGTAGAACCCCCCTTCACAGAAGTTGGCCAATTTGCCTCAGCCCTATATTTCCTATTCTTCATATCAAACCCCCTGTTAGGCTTAGTAGAAAACAAAATCTCAGACCTCAAATGCTCTAATAGCTTAAATCTTAAAGCATTGACTTTGTAAGTCAAAACTGGGTATCCCTTAGAGCAAAATAACCCTTATAACTACTCTCTGATAAACCACAAAAAAAATACTCTCCTAGGACCCCCCCCTACCCCCCCCAAGCTTTTGGGTCCCGAAATCGGCTATTATATGTACTCTTTACATATAATAGTCCTCATATCGCTATGTATAATAATACATTAATCGTTTTGCCCCATGGCTAATAAACGGGAATTATACTTTAATTAATAATATACAAAACTGGTTCATTCACATATTTTCCTCACCTCATTTTCTGGTCGTTCCATTTAAAAAGGTTGCTCATTATTAGTAATCATGGCTATCCACTTCAAATCGGGGTCCCGTGATTTAACCCTTCCCGTGAAATCCTCTATCCTTTCACCTCAGGCATACAGTCCCGCTTTTCACGTCCATATATTGTAACTCCTCCCGTTTATGTCCTTTCCAAGGCCGCTGGTTACACCTTCAAGGGCATCTCAATGGTCCGGAACCACCCCGCCTTACTTGCTCTTTCCAAGGCCTATGGTCGCACCCTTTATACTGGTACATTTGGTCTCATGTTCTTATCACGTATGCCTGTTCCACCCCTGGTTGGGTTTTTATAGGTACCTTTCACCTGACACCCATATATGCCCGTTACCGTCACCCCTCTCCGGGGTAGACCATTAGTCCAGGTGGAGCTATATTCTTGGCCTAGCACTTTCTCCTATATGGATACATCTCTTAATGCTTGTTATACATATTCTTACATAATCCGAAAATTCCCATTGTTTTTTATTATAAAAAACCCGCTGTTAGCGCATTTTTTTACCCGTTTTTTTTAATTTTTACCAAAATCAATCCGACTTTCCTATACTAAAATTTCAAACCCGAAATTTAATAATAAATTATTTTACCTGTGAGCGTTTTTTTTAAAAATCACGAAAAAAATAAAACATTATAAAAAATGCTCACCCAATTTTAGCCTGCGGAAAATTGCTTTCTTATCCGAGGGAGACGAGCTCGTCGAGGAGATCGCCCGAATTAGCCTGACCTGTTTTTAACCTTAATAATTCAATCTGCCTTGAATCCCATATAAA